TTTTAATAGCCGAAAATAAAAATCTATTCTATATTTTATCTGGATATCCTTTATCCCTACGAAATACCAGATGAAAGAGAACGATTTTAGAAAGGATATAATGAAATTTTGTGATTGGTTCTTCCTATATAAAGGATCCTTTTATTTGACTGATAGATACAACAAACAATTAATTATAACAAATACAAAAAAATTAGAAACTTAAACTAAATAATATTAAATAATATTATAGTAATTTAAAGTAATTAATAAATTTAGAATAAACTAAAAAAGTTTTATTATTCGAAACGCCTTGTGATCTTCAACCAATTCTGCGCTTCAATATAATTACCCGGAGTAAGCGCTAGAGCTTGTTTCCAATATTCGGCAGCTTGATCGAACCAAGCCTCCGCAATTTCAGAATCTCCTTGTCGAATGGCCTGTTCTCCCCGGTCGGAATAGGGGGGTAAATTCCTTCCCTTAGAACCGTACTTGAGAGTTTCCGACCTCATACGGCTCAGCGATCAAGTACTTTTGGTGTCCTTTTTTTTAATATACATATTTCATTGAATGAGATTTCTCATGGATCTATCCCATTTTTTCTCTCGCGTTAACCAAAAGAAAAAGAGGTTATGAGTTTAAAACTTGAATTTTGCTTTACTAATTTAATTTTAATCAGTTTTATCTTTTTTCCGACCTTCATAAAGCAGAGGCTTTTCCCCTATCAACTATCATTAGAGTTTTCGAATAAAGGTAACTATCTCGGTTTAATTTTAATATATAAATTATTATATTTTTTTATAGAATCCTTGAAAAAGATTTTCCTTTACTTTCTAAGAAGGAAAAGGCTTACTATCTTTGGGATCTGATCCTACACCGCTGCTCAATACCTTGGGGGATCTACTCTATTACATAAGTTGATTCCTCACTTTTATTTCATATCATGACATAAATAAGCAGTTCTTATTGTATCGGCCCAAAACCTCGCGAATTGATCTTTACGGTGCTTCCTCTATCAATTAGATCCTTTATCCATCGAAAAAAGTATCGAGGCATACCTATTTCTTCATATTCATAACTTCAAATTTTATGAAGTTTATTTCTTTGCTACAGCTGATAAAAATCGTTGTTTTGGACGATACATATGTAGAAAGCCTATTTTTTTATAGTATTTATTAAAAAATTTGTTCCTTTTTCCCTTTTTTATTTCTATAGTGGAGATAGTCGCACGTAATGACAGATCACGGCCATATTATTAAAGGCTTGTGGTAAGAATGGGTTTCGCTCTAGTGCACGAAAATAATATTCCAAAGCTTTCGTATGTTCTCCGTTTCTTGTGTGGATAAGGCCTATGTTGTAGAGTATATAACTTCGATCATAGGGATCAATTTCTAGTCGCATAGCTTCATAATAATTTTGTAAAGCTTCTGCATAATTTCCTTCGGATTGAGCCGACATCCGTTACGGTCGTCATTCGATTAAAAAAATCTCCGTTTCAGAACCGTACATGAGATTTTCATCTCATACGGCTCCTCCTTTATGTACATAATGAGACCGATACATAGAAGAAAAAAAGATGAAAATATTCTCATTATAAACTGAGTGGGGCTGGTGTTTTTACAAGAAATCTCTAACCAACCCTCTTGTAAAAGATCTTTCCTTAAATCAAGTATGTTGGTACTAGATAAAAAACGGGTTACTCCTGCAATTTCTTTGTCTTAAACGCCTCTTAATTTTCAGGAATTAGTCACTTCAACAGTCTTCGATGGTTATACGGGTATCCAAAGCACGAACGAGATGGATGTTTGTTGTCCCAACCATTTTTGTTAGTCTTGATCCTGATAAGGAAAAGGGAGAATTTATAACAAAGTTTTCGTGTTGTTGATTCCTAGGAGTAGTGCCCCTTCCTCTATGCCTCCTATTGGTACTAGTGGAGTAGGTTTGACCTAACACAACCAAGGGGTGTAGTGTAACCTTTCGCTCAATACTCTAGAATTGACAATTGAAGCATTTGAGGTTGCATTAATCGGGGATACACGACAGAAGGGTTTGTTTTATTTACAAACTTCACCTTCAACAAGCGTAGATTTATTTAAATAATTTTTTCTTTATATCCCGAATAATAATGTGCCTTTCTCCTAAGAATACTAAGAGCGGTAAAAAATAGAAATAAAATAAATAACTAAATAAAAAATAAAATAATCAAACCGCACCATCTCTGTAATAAGCGAATGCCTCTTTCTCGCCCGAAGTTGTCGGAATTATTCGTAATAAGATATTGGCTACAATTGAAAAGGTCTTATCAATAAAATTTCCATTTATTCGAGATCTAGACATAGGCAGAAATTCATTCTATAATTTCTTTTAATAACCTTCGTGAGAAAATAATCCCACAACCAAGAGAATTTTACAGTACGAAATAACATAAAAACAGACTCATTAAAATTAAACTTATACTCAAATTGTTTCTTTGTTTACATTGACAGGAATCGATAAAAACTAATAAATATTTGAATTTGAAGACGATTCGATTTCATCCAAATGTAAATCTATTATATAGGAAAATATTCCTATTTCATCAAAGTTGAAGAATCAACCAATTTATCCTAATCTGTAGGATAATTCGAGACGTTTTGATTAAATTATGATTTTGATCTAAAGAGAAAAAAAAAAAAGAAAAAAATCGCTCTATGATGGATGAAAATATAATAATAGTCTAAACTAAATAGAATCACGATCTAAGGGTAGTCATTAAAGTCTAAAAAAATGGATCAATCGGTGAGAGTTGTTCCAAATTAAGTGATTTAATCCGGTATAAAGATTAAAAAAAAATAGGGCGTGCCATCTTTGTAAACATGAATAGATACCTTTATTTATTTTATTGTTTTTAACAGTTTGTCCCAGAAAATTCTCTTTATCCCCCAGCCTCGACTAAGGGTTTGGCAAAGTTTTTATTTTTTTATAGTTAAAATAAAATAGCGTGTACGCACTTATCCAAAAACCTAATATGAATCACTATTCACTCGGTTGATGAAACTTTATCATTATGTAGGAGAGATGGCCGAGTGGTTCAAGGCGTAGCATTGGAACTGCTATGTAGGCTTTTGTTTACCGAGGGTTCGAATCCCTCTCTTTCCGTACCCTTCACCTAATTCACCAATGTTATTGACGGCAATATAATATATCATAACAATGGACACCATTATTCCAACCGTTAGGCCTTTCGTTGATATGTTTTCGCTATTCCTAATCACAATTTATGTGTATGTGGTATGTAAACTACTATTAAAGAATGGACAAGGAATGAAGATCTCCCTCTCAATCTATGACACACGAATGGGAAAAAAATACCCAGATAAACTCCCTTGCCTAGAGCCTCTTTATATGGGTGAAAGGGAGGGCTAAATTGTCCGAATCCTTCTTTTTTTAGTTAGGTTTAAGTCTGACGAGAATAATATTCTACAACTAGCAATTCATTTATTTTCAAACCGACCCATTTACTATCTAGTATTTGATTGACCGATCCTTTATATTGGAATGGGTGAAGACTCAAATGTTTTGGCAATTCCTCACGGGAGGATGAATCAAGATAATTTTGAACCAAAGACTTAGATTTTTGTTCATCTCTCACTGTAATAATATCTCGGGGTTTGCAGCGATAACTTGGTATATCTACTATCCCACCATTAACTAAAATATGTCTATGGTTAACCAATTGGCGGGCTTGAGGCATAGTCGAAGCCATACCTAAGCGAAAAAGGATGTTATCTAATCGCATTTCAAGTAATTGGAGTAAAACTTGACCTGTTGACCCTTTTGCTTTTCCGGCAATATGAACGTATTTAAGTAATTGTTGTTCTGTAAGACCATAATGAAAGCGCAATTTTTGTTTTTCTTCTAAACGAATACGATATTGAGATTTTTTACCGGGGCGTAATTGGTTTCTAAGATCGTTTCCGGCTCTAGGCTTTTTAGTAGTTAGTCCCGGTAAAGCCCCCAGACGACGTATTTTTTTGAAACGAGGCCCTCTGTAACGCGACATAAAAACTCCTTATGAAGTTGCATAAACCTAAATGAAATTAAACTAAACTAAATGATAAAAAAAAAAAAAAAATAGAATCTAAATTTTAAATTAAATAATAAATTAATCGAAATTTATTGAATATTGTACTACAAAGCAGAAGTTGAAAGAAAAGAATAATTAGATGAATTGTATCAATATCCCGGCCTTAATATATTATATATAATATATAGTATAAATTTAAAACCTTAAATAATATATTAAAAGAATTTAAGGGTTCTTTTTTTAATTGGTCTACATAGATCAAACCCCTCCAATTTTTTTTATTGAAAGTTCTTATGAGATAATAGATGGGTGCCTTTGGGAAAAGGGGACGAAGCCTTTTCAATTTCTTTGATTTCACATTATCAACTATGGAAAGGAAAAAATAAAAATCAAGCATATGGAGAAAAGCCAGCTATCGGAGTCGAACCGATGACCATCGCATTACAAATGCGATGCTCTAACCTCTGAGCTAAGCGGGCTCGCATAACATAAATTCTACACACATAGGAATTTAGTAAACTACTGGAATCTTAGCTATTAACTGTTCATTCTTAACTCTATCTTTATTAGCTTAATTAGATATTAATATTTTTTTTATTCAAATGTCATTTCATTTGAATTAAAAATTATTTTTTTTTTTCTATTTCTTTTAGTAATAAAATTTTTTATTACTATTCTATAATCTATTCAAATAAACTATTCATTTGATTACATTTTTATTAGCAGAATTGACATAAACTAATTTATATTTAATAATATAATTAAATTCACTATTAAATTACTATAACCATAACCTTCTTTCTAATTTAATTAGAATCTTATTCTATAAGATTCTATAAGATTCTATCTATAGTAATGTATAATTAATACATATTAGATACCTTATAATATTAATATTTTAAATAATTTCATTTTTCTTTGAAAAAAAAAAAAGAATTATTAGGTATAGCCATTAGATTCGTTATGGCTATTAAATTTCCTTTTAGTTATTTTTAGTTTGGAAAGATAAGAGCTAAGACGAAAACAAAAGAATCGATCGTTCAAGTATTCAAAATTGCACGCAAAAAACGATATAAATGGGGGAAAATAAAAAAAATATATAATATATCTATTAATATCTATTAAGTAGAATTAGAATATAGGCGTCATAATAATATAGATTAATAATATTAATATATTATTAATAAGTATACTATATAATAAGTATATTATATATAGTATATATGTGATATGTATCGATCAATATTTTATATTGAATTAATGAATTCAATAGGCCCAATAAATGAAAGAAAAAGTAAAACCTTATCATAATGTGATCCTAATCACAAAGAAAAAGGAAAGGGAAAGGGGGATATGGCGAAATTGGTAGACGCTACGGACTTAATTGGATTGAGCCTTGGTATGGAAACCTACCGAGTGATAACTTTCAAATTCAGAGAAACCCTGGAATTAAAAATGGGCAATCCTGAGCCAAATCCGTTTTTATGAAAACAAACAAGGGTTCAGAAAGCGATAATAAATAAAGGATAGGTGCAGAGACTCAATGGAAGTTGTTCTAACAAATGGAGTCGGCTACTTTGCGTTAGTAAAGGAATCCTTCCAGCGAAACTCCAGAAAGGATGAAGAATAAATGTATATACGTACTGAAATACTATCTCCAAATGATTAATTACAACCCGAATTCGTATTTTTTTTAATTTTCATTAAAATGAAAAGAATTCTTGTCAATCAATTCTAACAATTCTAAGTTGAAAAAAGATATCAAATCATTTCCTCCATCAAAATATGATAGGTTTTTTGAAGAATTGATTAAACGTACGAGAATAAAGATAGAGTCCCATTCTACATGTCAATCTCGGCAACAATGAAATTTATAGTAAGAGGAAAATCCGTCGACTTTAAAAATCGTGAGGGTTCAAGTCCCTCTATCCCCAAAAGGGCCCATTTGATTCCCTAATTATTTATCCTATCTTCTCGGTTCGTTATCGGTTCAAAATTCGTTATGTTTCTCGTTCATTGGAATTGTATCTGAACGAAAATCTTTTTCTTTTGATAAGAAAAAGATTTGTGATCTATATGAAAAACGTACAAATGAAGATCTTTGAGAAAGGAATCCTAATATTAAATTTGAATAATTAATCATTCATTTAATTATTAGTATTTTATTGAAACTTACAAAGTACCTTTTTTGTTGAAGATCCAAGAAATTTCACCGGGGTATGGATAAGACTTTGTAATCCCCCTTTCGTTTTTATTTTTAATTGACATACACCCAAGTCTTCTATTAAAATGAGGATGGTGCGTCATCACTGGTCGGGATAGCTCAGCTGGTAGAGCAGAGGACTGAAAATCCTCGTGTCACCAGTTCAAATCTGGTTCCTGGCACATGATCCATTTGTAGCAGTATCTATTCTACAAATTAATTGATATGGGTCGACATACATATTCATTGAATAGTATAAATGATGATGCAAATTTCTCCATCTAAGGGAGATGTACCTATTCTATCTTTAGAATAGTTAAAGATGAGTAATTAGAGTATATGTATATAAAGTATGTAAAATACAATGTTAATACTTCATACATATTCCAAAAGGTAAATTAGTTGGGGTGAAAGACCTAAAAGTCTAGTCTATGAGAGTTAAAGGGCGCGAATAGCCAAGATTCATCTCATATACAGTACAAATAAAATATGATCTCCTTTTTATTTTCTTTTCAGATTCTATTTCTTCATTTCCTCTTATGTGACTTTCTGGAGTCTCATCTAAATGACGCGCGCGGTACATAGTTCGGCATCATAAACTCTTTGGGTTTTATCCTATTGCCTGGGCTCATCCCCCAAAAGGATCCTCAAAATCGTAAAATATTAACGAATTGTATTGTCTTTATTTTTAGCTATCTCTTTAATATCTGAACGAGACATCATCTCTTTGAATATCTAGAGTTGTACTTATTGAAGAAGTGAAGATTTGTTTCTGATTATTCAATGAGCGTCTTGTATTTCATAAAAATTAGGAGCAATATAATCCTTACGTAAAGGCCATCCTATCCAACTTTCGGGCATTAAGATACGTTTCAGACGCGGATGATTATCATAAGAGATTCCCAACATATCATAAGATTCTCTTTCTTGAAAATCCGCACTTTTCCAAATCCAGAAAACAGAAGGAATTCTAGGAGTCCTTCTTGGAGCAAATACTTTTATGCATACTTCTTCCGGTTGACTTATACCATATTCTATTCTCGTAAGATGATATACACTGGATAAGAGTCCGCCCGGTGCTACATCATAGGCACATTGGGAACGTAGATAATTGTAGCCATATACATATAAAATGACAGCAATGGAATGCCAATCCTCGGGCTTTATTTGTAAAGTCTCTACTCCTTGGTAATCAAAACCCAAAGATCTATGAACTAGCCCATGTTTGATTAACCAAAAAGATAAACGACCC